AATAAGATGCCTGAGAAAAAGGACTATTTTGATAGAGTAGAAAATGCATAATTTATGCTCTTATTAAATTACTTATACCATATGGAATTAAACCAATCCTGAGAAATCAAAAATCCCCGTGCATCCTTACACTAAAGTATAATTAAAGAAAGGTAAGCTAAATTAAGCTATCAGGTTCATACCCTGCTTATAGAGGATAGACCTCTCCTCTCTAATTAAAAAGAGAGCATGATTATTTATTATTACAATAATAATAAGAACAATAATTACCCTATCCTCTAACAATTGAATTAGAATATGAATAGGACTAGAAATCAATATAATATCATTTATCCCCATCATTTTAAACAAAAGAAATAAATCAAGAGCTGAAGCAGCGATAATTTATTTCCTAATTCAAAGATTAAGAAGAATAATTCTAATGATTATAGTCCTAATTTCTATAATAAAATATTCTATATCAAATAATATAATTAAACTAATAATCACCTCAAGAATTTTAATAAAACTAGGTGCAGCCCCATTTCATATTTGAGTACCAGAAATAATATCAAAAATTAGATGATATAAAGGAATATTATTAATAACCTGACAAAAACTAGCACCCTTAATAATAATTAGTAATATTTATACAAGAAGAACAATTATCAATTTATCAACTATTTGATCTGTTATTATTGGAAGAATTGGTGGAATTAATCAGTCCTCCTTACGGAAATTAATAGGATATTCCTCAATTAACCATCTAGGGTGGATAATCGCAATTAACAAATCCCTTAATTTGTGATTAATATATTTTATTACTTATAGAATAATAAACATAATAATCTGTCAAATATTCAGCAACATAAAAATTTATTTTACTAATCAAATATCAAGAATAAATATAAATAATAACGAAAAAATTAGTCTATCAATTATAATATTAAGAATAGGGGGATTACCTCCTTTTATCGGATTTATACCAAAATGATTAGTTATTCAAAACATAATTAATAGAAAAGAAATTATTATCTGTGTAATTATAGTAATATGTAGATTAATTACATTAATATTCTATATACGAGTAATAATATACATATTTATAACATATAATACACTAATTAAATGAAATGTTATTAACTATAATAAACTATATTTAATAATCATAACAGCAATAAATTTAAGACTACCAATAATTATATTTATAAAATTAATTTAATTATATATTATAAAGCTTTAAGTTAAATTTAAACTATTAACCTTCAAAGTTAAAAATATACATAAAGTACAAGCTTTAGGTTTAACCTACTTTAGAATTGCAGTCTAATATCATAAAATTGACTATAAAGCTAGCATTAATAGAGGGTATATTATACCATAAATAAATTTACAATTTATCACCTAAACTTCAGCCACCCTATTAATTTGAATAAATGATTATATTCAACCAACCACAAGGATATCGGAACACTATATTTTTTATTCGGAATGTGAGCAGGAATAGTGGGGTCAGCTATAAGAGTTATTATTCGAATTGAGCTAGGACAACCTGGAAGATTTATTGGAGATGATCAAATTTATAATGTAATCGTAACAGCCCATGCATTCATTATAATTTTCTTTATAGTTATACCCATTATAATTGGAGGTTTCGGAAATTGATTAGTACCCCTAATAATTGGAGCACCCGACATGGCCTTCCCTCGAATAAATAACATAAGATTCTGATTATTACCCCCTTCACTAACACTTTTAATAATAAGTAGACTTACAGAGGCTGGAGCTGGAACAGGATGAACTGTTTACCCGCCTCTATCAAGAAATATCTCACACAGAGGAGCATCTGTTGACTTAGCAATCTTTTCATTACATCTAGCAGGTGTATCATCAATCCTAGGAGCAGTAAATTTTATTTCAACTATTATTAATATACGACCTGCAGGAATAACTCCTGAACGAATCCCATTATTTGTTTGATCTGTTGGGATTACAGCACTACTATTACTACTTTCCCTCCCAGTTCTAGCAGGAGCTATTACTATATTATTAACTGACCGTAATTTCAATACATCATTCTTTGACCCCTCAGGAGGGGGAGACCCTATCTTATACCAACACCTGTTTTGATTCTTTGGACATCCCGAAGTTTATATTTTAATTCTACCAGGATTCGGACTTATTTCACATATTATTAGACAAGAAAGAGGAAAGAATGAAACATTTGGTAATATTGGCATAATCTATGCTATAATAGCAATTGGAATTCTAGGATTCATTGTATGAGCACACCATATATTTACAGTAGGAATAGACGTTGATACACGAGCATACTTTACTTCAGCCACAATAATCATTGCAGTCCCAACAGGAATTAAAATTTTCAGATGATTAGCCACATTACACGGTGTAAAAATAAATTATTCCCCATCAATATTGTGAGCTTTAGGATTCGTATTTCTATTCACATTAGGAGGACTAACAGGAGTTATTTTAGCAAATTCATCAATTGATATTATTCTACATGACACATATTATGTAGTAGCACACTTCCATTATGTTTTATCTATAGGGGCAGTATTCGCAATTATAGGAAGTTTTATTCAATGATTCCCCTTATTTACAGGGATCACTTTAAACACAAAATGATTAAAAATTCAATTCTTCACTATATTTTTAGGAGTTAATATAACATTCTTCCCTCAACATTTCTTAGGATTAAGAGGAATACCACGACGATACTCAGACTACCCTGATAGATATACAGGATGAAATATTATTTCATCAATTGGAAGAATCATGTCAATAATTAGAATTATTATATTTATTATAATCCTTTGAGAAAGAATCACATCCAAACGGAGAGTAATCTTTAATGAAAATATAACATCAAGAATTGAATGACTACAAAAAACCCCACCCGCTGAACATTCATATAATGAAATTCCTATTATAACTTCATTCTAATGTGGCAGATTAGTGCAATGAATTTAAGCTTCATGAATAAAGATTTATTCTTTCATTAGAAATAGCAACATGAGGAAATATAATAACACAAGATGCAAATTCATCACTAATAGAACAATTAACATTTTTCCATGATCATACAATTATAATTCTATCCATAATTACAGTAATAGTTACATATATTATAATATCCATTATAAATAACAATTTTATTAATCGATATCTATTAGAAGGACAAACAATCGAATTAATCTGAACAATATTACCAGCCATTACACTAATCTTCATTGCATTACCATCTCTACGATTACTTTATATAATGGATGAAGTTAACAACCCCTCCATTACTCTAAAAGTAATTGGACATCAATGATATTGAAGATATGAATATTCAGACTTTAGAAATAATGAATTTGATTCTTACATAAAACCAAGAACAGAACTCGAAACTAATAATATACGTCTATTAGATGTAGATAACCGAACAGTGTTACCAATAAACACTCAAACACGAGTAGTAGTAACAGCAGCTGATGTCCTACATTCCTGAGCAGTTCCTGCCCTAGGTATCAAAATTGACGCTGTACCAGGACGACTAAATCAAGGAGCTATTAATATCAATCGACCAGGTTTAATATTTGGTCAATGTTCGGAAATTTGCGGGGCAAACCATAGATTTATACCTATTGTAATTGAAAGAACAACAACAGAGAATTTCCTAAACTGAATTAATTCTATATCATTAAGTGGCTGAAATTTAAGCATTGGTCTCTTAAACCAAAATATAGTATAGTGAAACATACTCTTAATGGCGAAGATTTAGTTTAATTAAAACATTAACTTGTCAAGTTAAAAACACTATTCGAGGAGAGTAATCTTTAATACCTCAAATATCTCCTATATGATGAGAGATCCTATTTATTTTATTTTTTACCCTGTACTTAATATTAAATACAATTATATATTTCTCAACAATCAAATACTCTACTTCTAAAAAAAAAATTAGTTATAATATAAATATTAATAAATGAAATTGATAATGATAACAAATCTATTTTCTACATTTGATCCAGCAACATCAATTAATTACTCCTTAAACTGAGTAAGAACATTATTAGTTTTTATAATACTGCCATATCCTTACTGAATAATACCCAATCGCTTAATAATTATACTAAATATAGTAAGAAATAAATTACATAACGAATTCAAAATATTATTAGGAATAAAATCAGAAGGAATAACCCTAATAACAGTAACTCTATTTATATTTATTCTATTTAATAATTTTATAGGATTAATACCATATATCTTCACCAGATCAAGACATCTAGCATTTTCCCTAGCTATGGCGCTACCTTTATGATTAAGAATAATAATTTTTGGGTGAGCCCAAAACACAACATATATATTTGCACACCTAGTACCTAACGGTACCCCTGCCCTATTAATACCTTTTATGGTATTAATTGAAACTATTAGTAATATTATCCGGCCAGGAAGTCTTGCAGTACGATTAACTGCAAATATAATTGCAGGCCACCTATTAATAAGACTACTAGGAAATAAGTCCGTAGATGTTAATAATTTAATTTTATTATTCATTATAATAGTACAAATTGCACTTATAATATTTGAAGCAGCCGTTGCAATTATTCAAGCTTATGTATTTTCAGTGTTAACCACTTTATATTCTAGAGAAGTAATACATTAAAATATGAAAATACATAAAAATCACCCCTACCATTTAGTAAATTATAGCCCTTGACCCTTAACAGGGTCCATTGGAGCTATAACTTTGACATCGGGCATAGTCCTATGATTCCATAAAAATGAAATATACTTATTTTATTTAGGATGGATAATCCTTTTATTAACAATAATTCAATGATGACGGGATATTATTCGAGAAGCCACATTTCAAGGACACCACACAATTAAAGTAACTTCAGGTTTAAAAATTGGAATAATTCTATTCATTATTTCAGAAGTATTTTTTTTCATTTCCTTTTTCTGAGGATTTTTTCACAGAAGTCTGGCGCCAACAGTAGAAATTGGAATAACTTGACCCCCTAAGGGAATTAGTGTGTTTAATCCAATAGAAATTCCACTATTAAATACTATAATCTTATTATGTTCAGGTATAACAGTAACATGAGCACACCATAGACTTATAAGAAATAATCATTCAGAAGCCACTAAAAGTCTAATTATAACTGTTACACTTGGAATTTACTTCACAATATTACAAGCCTACGAATACTTAGAAGCAAGATTCTGTATTAGAGACTCTATTTACGGAAGATGTTTTTTTATAGCAACAGGATTCCATGGACTACACGTTATTATTGGAACACTATTTCTCATAGTATGTCTTATACGACATATTAATTGTCATTTCTCTATAAACCATCATTTTGGATTTGAAGCAGCAGCATGGTATTGACACTTCGTTGATGTAGTATGGTTATTCCTTTATATTTCAATTTACTGATGAGGCAGATAAATTATCTTTTTAGTATAAATTAATATATTTGACTTCCAATCAAAAGATCTTAAGTTAAGAAAAGATAATATTCAAAATAATACTAACAATTTTACTAGCAAGAATAGTAGCAATTATTATAATAATAATATGTACAATCATTTCAAAAACATCTAAAAAAGATCGAGAGAAAATATCCCCATTTGAATGTGGGTTTGATCCTAAAAGATCAGCACGTACACCATTTTCTATCCAATTCTTTTTAATTGCAGTACTATTCTTAATTTTTGATATTGAAATTGCCATTATTTTACCGATCGTTTTAACTATAAAATGAAGAGCCACTAGAACATGAACAATAACAATTATATTATTTATTACAATCTTAATTATTGGACTTTACCATGAATGAAATAATGGAGTACTCGAATGAGCTAAATAAAGGGGGTTGTAGTTAAAAATATAACAGTTAATTTGCAATTAACAATTACTTATTATTAGTCCTCCTCACCTATAGATGAGAAGTAAAAAATTTACAGTTAGTTTCGACCTAACCTTAGGAATATTATCCCTATCTAATTAATTGAAGCCAAAATAGAGGCCTTTCATTGTTAATGAAAAAATTGATATTAATATCCAATTAAAAGAGAATGGAGACCTAGAAGAAGCTGCTAACTATCTTCTAAAGCGGTTAAATTCCGTTTTTCTCTTGTTTATATAGTTTAATAAAAACCCCTTATTTTCAATAAGGAAATAAGAATTTATTCTTTGTAAATACTTAGAAGGGATTTCCCTATAATAACTTCTTCAGAGTTAAACTTTCAAACTTAAGCTATCTAAGTAAATTAAATTATAAATAAAAATAATAACACAAATAAGAAACTAATAATATAAATTTTTACATTATTAAAATGATAAATTAAATAAAAAGAACTCAAATAATTAACAAGAGAAGGTAAAGAATTTGAAACCATAGATTCCCCCCAAGTAGAGTCCATAAAAAAAGAAGACTCCTTAGAAAAATAAAAACCCCTATTAAAAATTATAAAAGTTCTAAAAGAAGGTATAAATCATATAGAAGATAAAAATTCAACAAAATAATTATAAGATAAACCAAAAATAGAATCATAAAAAGTCAATAAAGATAGTATATACCCCAAATATCCTCCAAGAAAAATACATAACAAAGATATCATTTTTAACATGGGGGATAATACTATGCAAGTTGTTGGGAAAATTAATCATGACAAAACACCCCCACTAATAACCGAAAGAATTGTTAAGGGAATAAGAGATAATAATATGGAACTATTTTCAAAATAATTAACACAAGAAAAAGAACCTATAGAACCTCTAAAACAATAATAAATTAAACGTATTCTATAACTAACAGTTAAACCAACAGATATATAGAACAAGACATAAATATAAAGATTACAAGAACTAAAGGATATTTGTTCCAAAATTATATCCTTTCTATAAAAACCTGATAAAAAAGGAAAACCACATAAAGACAAATTAGAGATACAAAAACAAGAACAAGTAAAAGGCAAACAATAAATTAAACCACCTATATGACGAATATCTTGAGAATCATTTATACAATGAATAATACAACCCGCACAAAGAAACATTAAAGCCTTAAAAAAAGCATGAGTTAATATATGAAAATATGAAAAAAGACTATATCCCATAAAAATAATTCTTATTATTAAACCAAGCTGACTTAAAGTAGAAAGAGCAATAATCTTCTTCAAGTCATATTCAAAATTAGCAGCTGCCCCAGATATAAATATTGTTAAACAAGAAATTAATAAAAAATAATCCAAACAAAACAAATTTAATAATTCACTAAAACGAATTATAAGATAAACTCCTGCAGTAACTAAAGTAGAAGAATGAACTAAAGCGGAGACAGGAGTGGGAGCAGCCATTGCCGCAGGTAACCAAGAAGAAAAAGGAATCTGAGCACTCTTAGTAAAAGAAGCCAAAACTAATAAATATAAAAGTCAAGAAGAAACCCTAAAATCAAAAAAACTCAAATAATAAATATAATTTCAATCTCCCATATTTATTAATCAAGCAATACTAACCAAAATAGCAACATCCCCAATACGATTACTTAAAATCGTCAATATACCAGCATTATAAGATTTATAATTTTGATAATAAATAACTAAACAATAAGAAACTAAACCTAAACCATCTCAACCCAAAAGAATTCTAATAAGATTAGGACTAATAATAAGTAATAATATTGAAACCACAAATAAAAGAACAATATATAAAAATCGTAACTTAAAAGGGTCTCCTTCCATATAAGAAGAACTATAAATAACAACTATAGAAGAAATTAATATAACTCTACCCGCAAATATAAGGGACATTCAATCTAAATAAATAGATATACTAACTCCACAAGAATTTAAAGTAACCAATTCCCAATCTAACATAATAGAAGAAGAATCATAAATAAAAAGAATACCCATATACATAAACAATAAGCCCGAAACAAATAATACAAAAGACCAAACCATATATAAATTTATGGATCTAAGGTGATTACACGCCAATAATACCACAAATTATTATTCTAAAAACTAAACTACTTAAATCCCTTTTAAAAGTATAAAACAAATGAATCAAATTTTAAAATTAAAATATTAAGAGGAATAAAATGGAAAATAATTAAAAGATACTCACGTAAATTAATATTATAAAAATAAGAAGAACCAGAATAAAAATAACCATGCTGAGTAAAAGAAAATAAATAAATTCTAAAACAACAACTCATAAAAGATAAAATAAAAATAAACATAAAAGTTATATAATCCCAAGATAAAATTGAATTAATTAAATAAATTTCCCCCAAAAGATTTAATGAAGGAGGAGAGGATATATTATTAGCGCATAACAAGAATCACAATAAAGATAAACTCGGTATAACAGTTAAATTACCCTTATTAATAAATAATCTACGACTATGGCTACGCTCATAAATAAGATTAGCCAAACAAAAAAGAGCAGAAGAACAAAAACCATGACCAATCATTATAATTAAAGATCCAGAAAATCCATAAGAATTATAAGTTATAATACCACAAATTACAAGAGATATATGAGCAACAGAAGAGTAAGCAATAATAGATTTAATATCAACCTGAAACAAACATAAAAAACTCACAACAAGACCCCCTCATAAACTAAAACAAATTCAAAAATAGCTATATTTTATAGCGAAAGAACCTATAAATATATAAATACGAATTAAACCATAACCACCCAATTTTAACAAAATAGCAGCTAAAATTATAGAACCAGATACAGGAGCCTCAACATGAGCCTTTGGAAGTCAGAAATGAAAAAAAGGAACAGGCATTTTAAATAAAAAAGCCAAAGTCATAGATACATATAAATAAATACTAAAATAATTATCAGAAAGTATGATTAAACTAAATCTGGGGGATAATACTACTCTATTTAAATAAAAAATCCCTAATAATAAAGGTAAAGAAGCAAATAACGTATAAAAAAGTAAATAATAACCAGCTAAAATACGCTCCGGCTGATATCCCCACCCGAAAATCAAAAAAAGGGTGGGAATAAGAGATATCTCAAAGGAAATATAAAATAAAAATATATTTAAAGAAGAAAAAGTTATTAATAAGGATAATATTATAAACAAAATAACTAAAAGGTACTTTCAAACATAATCCTTAGACCCATAAATCTTAAATCTAGCCATTAATATCAAATAAATAATAAAATAGGAAAGACCAATTAAACTATATGACATGATATCTAAACCTAGCACTCTAGTACAAGGAGTATAAAAATTATAAAATATTAATAAAAACACAAATAAGAAACTTATTAATATATATAAATGCATACTTAATCAATAATTACTTAATAAAGGGATCATAAACAATAACATGATTATATATTTTATCATGAAAGAATAGATATACTAGACAAATAATCATTACCCTGACTTCGAACCAAACTCACCAAGATTGATAAACCAAGAGCCCCTTCACAAACTGTAAAAACTAAAAAAATAAGAGTAAAATATAATTCCCCCCCATAATTTAATATAACAATAAATAAAAATAAAAATAAACATAAAACCATATATTCTAATCTTAATAAAGAAAGTATTAAATGCTTACGGGTAGAACAAAAAACAATAATGCCTCTCAGCATACTGAATAAAATAACATAATCCAATAAAATAAGTTTTAATAGTTTAAAAATAAAATAATGATCTTGTAAATCATAGTTAGGGTAACCTTTAAAACTTCAGTAAAAAGCAAATATGCCTATCTTTAATCTCCAAAATTAATGTTTTAAATAAACTATTCACTGAATTGAATATATTATTGTCTGCTATATTAGTTTTATCCTTCACCCTAATATTCTTGAATCATCCCTTAAGCATGGGAATAGTATTAATTATCCAAGCACTAATCGTAGCAATAGTAGCAGGATATACACTAACTTCATTTCTTTTTTCATATATCATCCTAATTATTATATTAAGAGGAGCCCTAGTATTATTTATTTATATGGCAAGAGTAGCTTCCAACGAAAAATTTAAGTCACCGATCAAAATGATAATACTATATGGAACTATTATCCCGTGTATTATATATGCTATAACTAAGGTTAGAATATTCATAAGTCATAGATACATTATCAGTGAATCTAGAGATGTTATCAGCCTAATTAAGATATTTAATACAATAACTGCAAAAATTACACTAATTATAATTATTTATTTGCTTATAACCATAATCGTAGTATCTAATATTGCCAAAGTAAACCAAGGGCCCCTTCGAATTAAAATATAATTTATTTATGAATAAACCTTTACGAAAAACACATCCCTTATTTAAAATTATTAACAATTCATTAATTGATTTACCCTCCCCCTCTTCAATCTCTCTATGATGAAATTTTGGGTCCTTGCTTGGAATATGTTTAATAATTCAAATTATTAGAGGACTATTTTTAGCCATACACTATACAGCTAACATTGAACTTGCTTTTAGTAGAGTAGTCCATATCTGTCGTGATGTAAACAATGGATGACTTATACGATATACACATGCCAATGGGGCATCACTCTTCTTCATTTGTTTATATATACATATTGGACGAGGATTATATTATGGGTCTTACAAACTTAAAATAACTTGATCTGTTGGAGTTGTATTATTACTATTAATTATAGGAACAGCATTTTTAGGATATGTTTTACCCTGAGGTCAAATGTCCCTTTGAGGAGCAACTGTTATTACTAATCTTCTATCGGCAGTCCCTTATTTAGGAAAAACCTTGGTAATATGACTATGAGGGGGGTTTTCGGTTGATAATGCAACCCTAACACGATTCTTTACACTACACTTTTTATTACCTTTCGTAGTAGCAGCCATAGTAATTATTCATCTTCTATTTTTACACCAAACTGGAAGAAATAATCCACTGGGACTAAATTCTAATTATGATAAATCGCCATTTCACCCCTACTTCTCAATTAAGGATTTAATAGGGGCAACTATCGCATTATTTTTATTTTCATTACTAATTTTATTAGAACCTCGAATTTTAGGAGATCCTGAAAATTTCATCCCGGCAAATCCGCTAGTAACCCCAGTACACATTCAACCAGAATGATATTTCTTATTTGCCTATGCAATTCTACGGTCTATCCCTAATAAATTAGGAGGAGTCCTAGCAATACTTATATCAATTCTAATTATTATGTTACCCACATTTATTAATAAAAGAAAATTCCAAGGAAACACATTTTATCCATTAAGAAAGAGATTATTCTGAGCAATAGTAACAATTATTATTTTATTAACATGAATTGGAGCACGACCAGCAGAAGAGCCTTACATTTTTACAGGACAGGTATTAACTATTTTATATTTTTCATACTTCATCATTAATCCAATAATTATAAATATATGGGATAATCTCTTAGAATAATACTTAAAGCTGATAAGTTTTAGATAAACATATACTTTGAAAGTATGATATGAAAGTTAAATTCTTTCATTAGCTTTCTACTTAAATTAGTGAATATAACATTAACAGTAAATAAAAAATAAAAGAATTCCTAAATAAAACATAAAAAAATTTAAAGATAAAGGCAAAAACAACTTTCAAGTCAAATATATTAATTTATCGTAACGAAACCGAGGTAAAACCCCTCGAACTCAAATAAATCAAAAGACAATAAGTATAATTTTAAAATAAAATAAGAAAGACCCCAAATCACACCCCAAGAATAAAATACTAGTTATTAAACCTATAAAAATAATATTTATATATTCAGCCAAAAAAATAAAAGCAAATCCCCCTCTTCTATACTCAACATTAAATCCACTAACTAATTCTCTCTCACCTTCAGCAAAATCAAAGGGAGCCCGATTTGTCTCAGCTAAACAAGAAGATAATCAACAAAAAAATAATGGAATATTTATAAAAATAAACCAAACTGATAACTGATAATATATAAAATCAATTAAATTATATCTGAAAACAAATACAATTACACATAACATAATAAAAATTATACTAACTTCATAAGAAATAACTTGAGCAACCGAACGTAAACTACCTAAAAGAGCATAATTAGAATTAGAGGATCAACCAGACAATATAACACCATATACCCCTATACCAGTACAAGCCATAAAGAATAAAATACCATAATTAAAATTATAAACATTAGATATAATTGGATAAAGCACCCATAAAGTAAAAGATAAACCCAATAAAAAAATAGGAGAAATATAATAAATTATATAATTAGATTTATAAGGGAAGGTCTGTTCCTTAAAAAATAACTTAATGCCATCAGAAAAAGGCTGCAAAAGACCAACAAACCCTAATTTATTAGGGCCCTTACGAAGTTGAATGTATCCTAAAACCCTGCGTTCCAATAAAGTTACAAAAGAAACACAAACTAAAACACAGATAATTGTTAATAAATAAAATAAAATAAACAATACTATTTGTAATATTTAATTACTTAAATAAATTCTAAATTTACTGCACTAATCTGCCAAAATAGTTAAAATTATTCAATAACATAAACAAAATATTTGATGTAAATGGTCCTTTCGTACTAATCTACAATAATCATAAGAAGATAGAAACCGACCTGGCTCACGCCGGTCTGAACTCAGATCATGTAAAAATTTAAAGGTCGAACAGACCTAGAAATTAAGCTGCTACACCTAATCCTAATTTTAATCCAACATCGAGGTCGCAAACTTCTTCATCGATAAGAACTCTCAGAAGAAATAACGCTGTTATCCCTAAGGTAATTTAAACTAATTATCCATAAAATAGGATCTTAAAAATACTAATTAATAAAAATATAAATTATGAGAGTTATAAAAATCTCACCATCACCCCAACAAAATTTTATTGTAACATTTAATAATTAAACCCTAAAATAGTAATTATTACAATAAAATAAAATTCTATAGGGTCTTCTCGTCCCACTTATAAATTTAAGCTTTTTAACTAAAAAATTAAATTCAATTCCTAATATAAAGAAAGTCGTTCCCTCATCCAACCATTCATACAAGCCTTCAATTAAAAGACAAATGATTATGCTACCTTTGCACAGTCAATATACTGCGGCTATTTAAAAAAATCATTGAGCAGGCCAGACTTAGTATAATTAAATCACCAAGACATGTTTTTGTTAAACAGGTGAAGAACAGATTTGCCGAGTTACTATATATTAATATTCAAAATCTACTAATTTTATCATTATAACTATTAATTGTAAATTAAATAATAATCTTTAATAATAATCTAAACTCATATTAAATAAATTATAATAAAACAATAATTATAACAAAATAAATGAAGAAAATTTCTAATCCTACATAAGTCATAGATACATATAATAAGTTATAGAAAAATTAATGAGCTAATCCCCAATAATCTTAGAATATAATCAACAAAAGAAATAAATTGATCTGTTGGAGTGTATTATATTCCTGAATTAAATTCAATTATTAAAAAACCAGATATAATAAAAATGAATAGCATATAACATCTACTTATAATTTTTTAATTATTATAAAACATAAATTTACAATTATAAGTATATCTTTTACTTTCGGGATAATTATTCATAAATAAGTTATATTAATAAACCCTGATACAAAAGGTACAAAAATTAAATTCTACTTTTTTCCTAATCAATTATTAACCTTCACAGTTAAATAAACTATAAATAAATCTAATTAATTCATTTAAAAATACTAAAAAGTAAGATATTTCTATATAATAAATTATATCTAATAAATAAATTAAATAAATTCCAAATCAAATTAACTTGAATCGCACAAGTAAACTTTTAATGTAAATAAAAGTTAATCCTAGATTATAATTTGTATATGTCCAGCCCCACCTTCCGGTAGGACTACTTTGTTACGACTTATCTCATCTTATAATGAGAGCGACGGGCGATGTGTACTTAATAAAGGACATGTATCATGAATAAAATATATTATCCATTACAATTAAATCCAATTTTATATAACTAATACAAGTTATAATCCAATAATAAAAATTAAATGTAACCCATTTCTGACCCTTAAAAGCTGCACCTTGACCTGATATAATTTCCAATAAAAATTAAAGAAAATATTCTAATAAAACATTCATCAAACAGAGGTATACAAACAATAATATTAAGGGTAAAATTTATCGTGGATTATCAATTACAGAACAGGTTCCTCTAATATGATTAAATATTACCGTCAAACTCTTTCAATTTAAAGATCATAGCTTATAATACTAGGAATTAAAATTTATACTCTTAATAATAGGGTATCTAATCCTAGTCTATCTGTTGGAGTGTATTATATTCCTGAATTAAACCAAACTTAATAATTAAAATTTAAATTTCACTTAAAAATTATAAAATCAAAGTCAATTAAATTATCTAATAAATAAAATTCCAATAAAGATTATTTTAACTAGATTGTGTAACCGCAGCTGCTGGCACAACCTTTGCTAGTTAAATATTATGAATTAACTATATCTTAAATTACTAAATTAAATAAAAATATAAACTGCGTATAAAATAACATTAGTATCTTATTTAAAGATTCCCTTACAACATACATAAATTTACATATTAAATCTACCCAATAATAATCTTAATAAACTAGAGTCAAATTTAAGATATTCATCTAAAATATTCAATTAGGAACAGTTTGGAATTCCTCCCTCGCAAGCTCGGTATAACCCCGGTCCATAGTTCCTCTGGACTAGATCAGATACTCTATATCTATATGTTGCATATGTAACTTCGGTTCCATATGTAGATTACTAATAGTTATACTATTCCTAGCTCACATTTCGAGTTCGCTACAAATATCTAACTATTATATCTATTTATTAGATATAATTTATTATATGTATCTATGACTTATGAATATTCTAACCTTAGTTATAGCATATATAATACACTCCAACAGATCAAATAGTTCCATATAGTATTATCCCCCAGAACAGACGGCCTCCGGCCCCCCCTATATACACAGATAAATATAAAATATAACTTCCCCTGATACATAATATATTTCTCCTTTCATAGAAAAGAATCTTATAGTATAATTTTAAAAACACAGGCACACTAATATGTATCTCCCCTACTCAATTTTATATATTAATTAAATTAACCAAACTGATAAGATTTATCCAATTGGCATTTTAACAGATTGATTAAATTAACCAAACTGATAAGATTTATCCAATTGGTATTTTAACAGATTAATTAAACTAACCAAACTGATAAGATTTATCCAATTGGTATTTTAACAGATTGATTAAACTAACCAAACTGATAAGATTTATCCAATTGGTATTTTAACAGATTAATTAAATTAACCAAACTGATAAGATTTATCCAATTGATGTTAAGCATGTTATATAGGGGTCATAAACTTGTGCTCCTAAAACATAAATTTTTATATTTATTAAAATACGTGATAATGTAGTTCCCCATGCATATTAAGTATTTTAACAGATTAATTAAACTTACCAAACTGATAAGATTTATCCAATTGGTATTTTAACAGATTGATTGGTATTTTAACAGATTAATTAAACTTACCAAACTGATAAGATTTATCCAATTGGTATTTTAACAGATT